TATGGAATGTGAATGATTCAATAATAGAGATTCCTTGCCCATATATGTTCATTTGTACAGGTATCGTATCTATCCAAATTGGGATAAGATCCAAAGATTTCTCCTCGGATCCATTTGTGAAAGAGTAGAGTGAATGAGAAAGAAAGATAGTGAATTTTGTTTGAACCACTGATGAAAAAAAGAGGATAAATAGTTAGGAAGTAAAATGGACTTTTTGTTGGGGATAGAGGGACTTGAACCCTCACGATTTCTAAAGTCGACGGATTTTCCTCTTACTATAAATTTCATTGTTGTCGGTATTGACATGTAGAACGGGACTCTCTCTTTATTCTCGTCCGATTAAATTAATCAGTTTTTCAAAAGATCTATCAAACTCGGGAATGAATGATTTGATCACTGAATATTCGATTCTTCTTCAACTTCGATTGGAATGGATTCACAATAACTCTGAATTTTTTCTTTCATATATATATATATATATTCGATAGATTCGGGTTAGGGCCGTCCTTTCTGTAATTTCGATAGAGGAATTCCAGCTACCAACACAACGTAGTCAACTCCATTCGTTAGAACAGCTTCCATTGAGTCTCTGCACCTATCCTTTTTTTATTCTAGTTTTATAAACCCTTGTTTTCTCAAAATAAAGATTTGGCTCAGGATTGCCCATTTTTAATTCCAGGGTTTCTCTGAATTTTGAAGTTACCACTTAGTAGGTTTCCATACTAAGGCTCAATCCCATCAAGTCCGTAGCGTCTACCAATTTCGCCATATCCCCTTTTGATTTGAGACCAAGATCCAGTTGGAATTCCACCCATCTCTTTCATTTATTTTGGAACCGTTGAATTCATTAGATAATGATTCCCATATCGAAAAAGTGTATGCTGCTATTTGATTTTTTTGGCGATCCTCTATCAGTTTATTTCTATTGGATAAACCTTGTTTCAATCAGAAATGAACTATATAGTTCATATTAAATTAATAGCTAATAGCCCTAAGCTAAGATCCAGCAGTTTCCTGAATTCCTATACACTATTTCTATTTGTTATACTATTTCTATTTCTGTTATGTGAGCCCGCTTAGCTCAGAGGTTAGAGCATCGCATTTGTAATGCGATGGTCATCGGTTCGATTCCGATAGCTGGCTTTTTTTTCTCTATCGATTTTTCCATGATTGATAATCTCTCCTTTTCTCAAAATGTTGGATCACCGATCTATTATGTCGTGGTAACTTGTAACTATGAATAAAAAATGGATTGGAGCAATTAGATCTCTACAGAACAAATCATAAAACGGAGCCTCAACTTCCTATATATACATATACAAAAAATTCGGATATTAATAGAATTCATTTCATTCTACTTTGTAATACTTCAGTAAATTTAGCTTTGCTTTGTTTATCCTTTAGTTCAGTCTTAATTTAAGATTTATTCTGTAAAATGAAATTTCAATAAAATAAAAAAAGGAGTCTTTATGTCTCGTTATCGAGGACCTCGTTTCAAAAAAATACGCCGTCTGGGGACTTTACCAGGACTAACTAGTAAAAGACCTAAATCCGGAAGTGATCTTAAAACCCAATTGCGTTCTGGGAAAAGATCGCAATATCGTATTCGTCTAGAAGAAAAACAGAAATTGCGTTTTCATTATGGTCTGACGGAGCGACAATTAGTTAGATATGTACATATCGCTGGAAAAGCCAAAGGGTCAACAGGTCAGGTTTTACTACAACTACTTGAGATGCGTTTGGATAACATCCTTTTTCGATTGGGTATGGCTTCGACCATTCCTGGAGCTAGGCAATTAGTTAACCATAGACATATTTTAGTTAATGGTCGTATAGTGGATATACCAAGTTATCGTTGCAAACCCCGAGATATTATTACTACGAAGGATAAACAAAGATCGAAAGCTCTGATTCAAAATTATATTGCTTCACCCCCCCCCGAGGAATTGCCAAAACATTTGACTATTGACTCATTCCAATATAAAGGATTAGTAAATCAAATAATAGATAGTAAATGGATCGGTTTGAAAATAAATGAGTTGTTAGTCGTAGAATATTATTCCCGCCAGACTTGAACCTAACGAAAATAACAAAGAAAGATTCAGAGAATTTTGCCCTCTTTTCGACGAAGTAAATAGATCTAAGGGCCTTGATCCGCATTTTTCTCATTCACGTATTACAAATAGATCAGCAGTAGGATTTTTTTTTCTTTTTTGTTCTTTCCGATATTTGTATTTTACGTACCGCAGTAATGTAATGTAATGTAATTAGGAATAGAGAATTTCTATCAAATAAAAGTCTTATTGCTGGAATAATGGTATCAGTTGTTATTTGATTTGATACATTGTGGTCGGTCACGTTGGTGAATTAACAGAAACGGAAAGAGAGGGATTCGAACCCTCGGTAAACAAAAGCCTACATAGCAGTTCCAATGCTACGCCTTGAACCACTCGGCCATCTCTCCTACATAATCTTATTATTGACCAGAAACCGAGTGAATAGCGAGTCATTCATATTATTGCAGTACAGGTATGACCGATCGATGGTTCCATAGGAATAATTCCTTTCAAATTTCCTATTTCTCAACACCAACTTCTCTCATCAGTTACCCCATGGATCTATTACAAATTCATGAATCGTCCCATGGATTTTAATTTCCATTGTATGGCATGACGTATACACGTCATGTAAACAAAACGGATGGTTACTCTACTCTATTTTATCATGGAATAATTATTCTTTTTCCTCTTTGGATCATAACCAAATCAAAACTTCTCGAGTTATCAAAATCCGTAGTAAAAGAAAGTCCTTGGTTATTCAACTTAGATGAAATCTTAGATGAAATAGTAATAGTTCCGTTCATTGGTATACTACAAAATTGTAATGAAATCCAATCTGATTCAAATATTTCATATCTCTCCTTGTCCAAACAAAATGGGACAATTTGAGCGGAAGGTCCACATTTTTAGAATTAGTCTGTTTTATGTTATTTCGTATTGTACAATTCCTTTGTTTGTGGGATCATTTTCCCCGAAGGGTAATGAAAAGAATTCTAATTATAGATTATAGAAAGGATTGCTAATTATGCCTAGATCTCGGATAAATGTAAATTTTATTGATAAGACCTCTTCAATTGTAGCCAATATTCTATTACGAATAATTCCGACAACTTCAGGAGAAAAAAAGGCATTTACCTATTACAGAGATGGTGCGATTTGATTCTTTTTTCTTCTTTTTTTAGACTTCAGTATTATGAGAAAGATATGTGATTCGGGATAGAAAGAACCAAATTATTGAAATAAACCTACGCTTGGTGAAGGTGAGTTTGAAGATAGAACAATTCCTTCTGTCGTGTATCCTCGATTGATGCAGCCTCGGATGCTTCAATTGTTAATTTGAGTATTGAGCGAAAGGTTACACCTATGGGTTCTATATTGTAGGTCAATCCTATTCCACTAGTACCAATAGGCAGCATAGGGGAAGAAGCACTACACCAAGGAATCAACAATACGAAAACTTTGTTATAAATTTCCCTTTTCCTTATTGGTATCGGGACTAACAAGAATGGTTGGGACAACAAACATCCATCTCGTTCGTACTTTGGATACCCGTATAACCATCAAAGATCGTTGAAGTGACTAATTCCTGAAAATAGGAGGCGTTGAGGACAAAGAAATTGTTGGAGTTACCATTTCCATCTAGCACTAATATGATTGGTGTTAAAAAAACCTCTTGCGGGAAGGCTGGCTAGAGATTTCTTGTAAAAATACCAGCTCCTGTCAGTTCATAATGAGAATAGTTAAATTTTGATTCCATGGATTATTCCCCTTAGTACTATGCACAGAAGGGGGGAGCCGTATGAGATGAAAATCTCACGTACGGTTCTGGAACGGAGATTCTTTGAATAGAATGAACGACCGTAACGGATGTTGGCTCAATCCGAAGGAAATTATGCGGAAGCTTTACAGAATTATTATGAAGCTACGCGACCGGAAATTGATCCCTATGATCGAAGTTATATACTCTATAACATAGGCCTTATACACACAAGCAACGGAGAGCATACAAAGGCTTTGGAATATTATTTCCAGGCACTAGAACGAAACCCATTTTTACCACAAGCTTTTAATAATATGGCCGTGATCTGTCATTACGTGCGACTATCTCCACTATAGAAAGAAGGAAAAAAAGATCAAATCGACTAGTAAATACTAGAAAAAAATGGGCTTTCTACATATGCATCGTTCAAAGCAACGATTTTGATCAGCTGTAGCAAGGAAAGAGACTTCACGAGAACCAAAATACGAAGAAATAGATACGGCCTATATATTCTATGGATAAAGGATCGAATTGATAGAGAAAGCACCGTAAAGATCAATTAGCGAGCTATTGGGTCGATACAGTTAAGAACTGCTTACTTATGTCATGATATGGAATAAAAGTTAGGAATCAACTTATGTAATAGAGTCGATCCACTAAGGTATTGAGCAGCGGTGTAGCATCAGATCCCAAAGATAGTAAGTTCTTTTTTTTTCTTATGGAGGAAAAAAGTCTTTTTCAAAGATTCTATATGAATTTCATATATGAAACCGAGATAGTTACCTTTCAGAAAATTCTAACGATATAGGGGAATATCTATGTTTCATTCGTCTGAAGGTGGGAAAAAAGATAAAACTAATTATTGATCAAAATAAGAGTTTGAAACTTAATGTAATTAACTTCTTTTGTTTTTGTTAACCCAAGAAAAAATGGGATAGATTTATGAGAAATCTAATTCAGTTAGCATAGGATAGATTAAGATGGAACGCAAAAAGAATCGATTGCTGAGCCGTATGAGGTAGGAAACTCTCAAGTACGGTTCTAAGGAAAGGAACCACCTATTCCGACCGGGGAGAACAGGCCATTCTACAGGGTGATTCCGAAATTGCGGAGGCTTGGTCCGATCAAGCTGCTGAGTATTGGAAACAAGCTATAGCGCTTACTCCAGGTAATTATATTGA